TGACTATGTAGTAATAAGATCGGCTAAACCTTATTTGGCCACCCCAGGGGCAACAGTTCATGGTCATTATGGGAAAATCATTTATGAAGGGGATACATTAGTTACATTTATATATGAAAAATCGAGGTCTGGTGATATAACGCAAGGTCTTCCAAAAGTGGAACAGGTTTTAGAAGTTCGCTCGATTGATTCAATATCGATGAATTTAGAAAAAAGGGTTTATGCGTGGAAGGAACTTCTTAGAGGAATTCTTGGAATTCCTTGGGGATTCTTGATTGGAGCTGAGCTAACTATAGCGCAAAGTCGTATTTCTTTGGTTAATAAAATCCAAAAGGTGTATCGATCTCAGGGGGTGCAGATCCATAATAGGCATATAGAAATTATTGTACGTCAAATAACATCAAAAGTCTTGATTTCAGAAGACGGAATGTCTAATGTTTTTTTGCCCGGAGAACTGGTTGGATTGTTGCGAGCGGAACGAACGGGGCGGGCGTTGGAAGAAGCGATCAGTTACCGAGCTATCTTATTGGGAATAACGAGAGCATCCCTGAATACTCAAAGTTTTATATCCGAAGCAAGTTTTCAAGAAACTGCTCGCGTTTTAGCAAAAGCTGCTCTCCGGGGCCGTATCGATTGGTTGAAAGGATTAAAAGAAAACGTTGTTCTGGGAGGGATGATACCTGTTGGAACGGGATTCAAAGGATTCGTACATCGTTCAAGTCAACATAAGAGCATTCCCTTGAAAACAAAAAAAAAGAATCTATTCGAGGGAGAAATGAGAGATATTTTGTTTTACCACAGAGAATTATTTGATTTTTGTCTTTCAAAGAATTTACATGATAGATCAAAACAACAATGATTTCTCGGATTTAATATAAAAGAGAAAAGATTCATACTTTTTATCTTCTCTTTATTTGTTATAGTTATTTAATTTAGTAATGTAATAAAATAAAGAAATTAAAATAATAACAATAACGACTAGAAAGGAATTAATTGTTTGGGTTGTGTATCAATGGCCAATCCGGGTTCGAAAAGAAGGTTCCATTGGAACAATTATTTATTTCAGGATACTGCATCTCTTTCTTAAAAAAGAAAGAGAAGGTGTGGGGAAAAATGACAAGAAGATATTGGAACATCAATTTGGAAGAGATGATGGAGGCGGGAGTTCATTTTGGTCACGGTACTAGAAAATGGAATCCTAGAATGGCACCTTATATTTCTGCAAAATGCAAGGGTATTCATATTATAAATCTTACCAGAACTGCTCGTTTTTTATCAGAGGCTTGTGATTTAGTTTTTTATGCCGCAAGTAGAGGAAAACAATTTTTAATTGTTGGTACAAAAAATAAAGCAGCGGATTTAGTAGCATGGGCCGCAATAAGGGCTCGATGCCATTATGTTAATAAAAAGTGGCTTGGGGGTATGTTAACGAATTGGTCCACTACAGAAACGAGACTTCATAAATTTAGAGACTTGAGAATGGAACAAAAAGCGGAAAGGTTCATTCGTCTTCCGAAGAGAGATGCAGCCATGTTGAAGAGACAATTATCTCACTTGCAAACATATCTGGGTGGGATTAAATATATGACAGGGTTGCCGGATATTGTAATCATCGTTGATCAACAAGAAGAATATATGGCCCTTCGAGAATGTATTACTTTGGGAATTCCAACGATTTGTTTAATCGATACAAATTGTGACCCAGATCTCGCGGATATTTCGATTCCGGCGAACGATGACGCTATAGCTTCAATCCGATTAATTCTTACAAAATTAGTATTTGCAATTTGTGAGGGCCGTTCTAGCTATATAAGAAATTCTTGATTCATAATAATAATCAAATCGAAAATTTACTTCGTAAACTCTATAATTGAAATTGAATCGGTTACTATTCCCGAATCATGAATCTCAAAAAAATATATATAAATTGGAGATATTATGTGATTAATCGGTATCCTAAATAAAAAAAATTCAAGTAACCAAGTTGAGAAAGAGATGGTTGAATCAAAATAATTAATTTATTTCTTTAAAAGTGATATTTTTATCAGAGGACAATATGAATGTTCTATCATATTCAATCAACACACTAAAGGGGTTATACGATATATCTGGTGTGGAAGTAGGCCAACATTTCTATTGGCAAATAGGGGGTTTCCAAATCCACGGCCAGGTACTTATTACGTCTTGGGTTGTAATTGCTATCTTATTAGGTTCAGCTGCTATAGCTGTTCGGAATCCGCAAACCATTCCGACTGGCGGTCAGAATTTCTTTGAATATGTCCTTGAGTTCATTCGAGATGTGAGTAAAACTCAAATTGGAGAAGATTATCGCCCTTGGGTTCCCTTTATTGGTACTCTGTTTCTATTTATTTTTGTTTCTAATTGGTCAGGGGCTCTTTTACCTTGGAAAATCATACAGTTACCCCACGGGGAGTTAGCCGCACCCACGAATGATATAAATACTACTGTTGCTTTAGCTTTACTCACGTCAGTAGCCTATTTCTATGCGGGTCTTACAAAAAAAGGATTAGGTTATTTTGGTAAATACATTCAACCAACTCCAATTCTTTTACCCATTAACATCTTAGAAGATTTCACAAAACCTCTATCACTTAGTTTTCGACTTTTCGGAAATATATTAGCGGATGAATTAGTAGTTGTTGTTCTTGTTTCTTTAGTACCCTTAGTGGTTCCTATACCTGTCATGTTCCTTGGATTATTTACAAGTGGTATTCAGGCTCTTATTTTTGCAACCCTGGCCGCAGCTTATATAGGCGAATCCATGGAGGGTCATCATTGATTAGTCATAGGAAGAGTCCATTTTTGGCTTAGATCAAGGCAATATATGTGTGGCTCAAAATACTCTCGCTATTCGATTGTAGATTAGATATTTCGAAGAATGATTCGAAAATACGATTAAATTTAAGATAGAATAAGCGGTTTACATTATGGAAAAAACATATGTATATTTGATATTAGAGATTGACAGGTTATATATGAGCTAATATTTAATTTGCCCTACTTGAATTTAGTATTTAGATAGGGATGCCAACCAAAGTCCTTCTATTTCGTTTTTTACTGTGAATTGAATGAATAAACAGATAAAAATAAGAAAAAGATCGAAATCGAAGAATAATTAGACAAAAGAAATGGAAAAACTCAAGTTGTATTGATGGAGAAAGACTCTACAAATAGGAACTAAAAAAGACGAAGTCTTTCTAATGATCGAATGATTCAATAATATTATTTTTTCTTTTCTAATTCGAAGTTTTTTGTTATTTCGACTAGATGAATATTAGCAATGGAATAATAATAATTTAGTAATAATTAATTGGTTGATTGTATCATTAACCATTTCTTTTTTTGTGTGTGAGGAACTTATCATGAATCCACTGATTTCTGCCGCTTCCGTTATTGCTGCTGGATTGGCTGTAGGGCTTGCTTCTATTGGACCTGGAGTTGGTCAAGGTACTGCTGCGGGCCAAGCTGTAGAAGGTATTGCGAGACAGCCCGAGGCAGAGGGAAAAATACGAGGTACTTTATTGCTTAGTTTAGCTTTTATGGAAGCTTTAACAATTTATGGATTGGTTGTAGCATTAGCGCTTTTATTTGCGAATCCTTTTGTTTAATCCGAGAAAAGAAATATGAGAAATACCTATTTCTTTTCCGGTCTTGGACTTGCAGGTTGCTTTTTAACATTATATCAAAATATCAAAATATCGCCCCTACATAATTACTTATTCATTCGTTTTCGTTGAGAAAATAAACCACGGGAAGGACTGATTTGAGGATGAGGAATTAGCGTTACCCACTCGCTTTCTTCCTTCCTTCCCCCTCTTAGTCCAAAGGAAAAGTGTTACAACAAAGGAGTTATTTTGCAATTCACACGAAACCTAGTACCTAATTCTATTCCACTCAATTCTATTTCAATAAGTATTTGGAATCTCAATTGAAAAAAAAAAATCAAATTCATTTGGAATGAAGTAGCAAAGGGGTGAAGTAATACAACGATTATTTTATTTTATCTTTTTTAGTTTATCTAAAATATAAGAAAATATAAGAGGAGATCTTATGAAAAATGTAACCGATTCTTTCGTTTTCTTGGGTCAATGGCCATCCGCCGGGAGTTTCGGGCTTAATACCGATATTTTAGCAACAAATCTAATAAATCTAAGTGTAGTCATTGGTGTATTGATCTTTTTTGGAAAGGGAGTGTGTGCGGGTTGTTTATTTCAAGAATAGGTTGGATTCAACCAGCTGTACCTCTTTTTTTTTATAACAAAAGGTGCATGATTTCGCGAATTACTTCTGAATAAATAAAGAAATCATATGTAAGAACTATAGCATTTCGCAATTTGTTGGTTTTGTTGGTAAATATACTTTGATTTTCGATCAACCAATAATGTGGGACCATTAGCATGGTTAAAGCTAAACCGTTTGAAGTCCAGGCGCAGTATGGTATTCTTTCTACCACTATGTTAATACCGAGACGGTTTTCAATAAAAAAAAGTAGTTAAAAATTTTTCGATATAGAACACTCATGTCGATAAAATGCTTTGAATCCTTTTCCTTTATTTTTATTAAAATTAAAAAAATTATTAAAATTCTTTTTTAATATTTTTTTTCTAGTAAATAAATGTCAAACGCTGAGTCGATGACCTACGGATAAAGTAACAAAAAATTTTGGATTTGAAGAAAAAAAAAAAAACAACTTTGCTGACAATTACTTATTTTTTGTTTGGTCAGAAGAGTCCTCAGAATATTCTGGTCTTGATTAGTTATCTGTATTTTTGAATAGGAACAGAGAAGAGAGGATAGGTTCATTATATTCAAAAAAGATATGGAAATTTACCATAAACATAAAAAATGGAAATAATTGAGCGTGAGAGCCAAATGAATTGAAAGATTCAAGTTTGGTTCGGGAAGGGATCATGAACGTTTTGAAATGAATGGAAAAATAATCTACTTTCATTAAGTGATTTATTAGATAATCGAAAACA